TAATTCCAATGCAGTAGTTTCATTCCTTTTCATTTTTCAAAGAAGATAGAGACCTCCTCTATCCTCTGTCATAAATTGTTGTAAATTAATAAAAAAATTAATAAAAAAAATGAATAGAAGAATAGATAAGAAGATATTCTTCCACCCCCTACATTTTTGATCCCCTCTCCTACAAATAAACTTGTAATACCGACTCCATTTGTAATTCCATCAATTACTCGTCTATCAAAAAACTGAGTTAATCCAACCAGTCCTCTTAGACCAGTATTTAAGGTTATTGCATAAAAACTATCTATGTAACCACGATTATACGACCAATTATATATAAGATTGACTATTTTGTCCCAAAGACCTCTTTTAGGACCCATTTTAACAAATGAATTAATTAAATCCAAATTCTGTAAAAACGAAAAAACAGGCCTATATAAAAAGAACGCAAAAAAGATTCCTACGTAAGCTATACTGACTGACAAAATTGCATTTGTAAGAAATTCATACCAATCCACCGAATTGCTCGAATTTGGATGTAAAAGGTTTATATATGGAGTTAACAATTTTGATAATATATCCAATTCCATTCCTCTATAATCAAAAGGAGTTCCGATAAAACCAACACACAAAGTAACGAATCCTAATATAAGAAGGGGAAAAAGCATAGTATTTTCTGATTCATAAGGATATGGAGAATTTTCTTTATTTCTAAAATGAGTAAATGTAATAAGGGGTTGCGTTCCTTTTTTTACATTCCTATCAATTGAATATGCTTTCTTCGAAAAAAAAGTAACTCCTTGATTCTTTTTCGCTGTTGATAAAAAAAACTTTTTATTTATTACTTTCTGTCCTTCTTTACCCCAGATGGATATTGAATAAAACGAGCTGTTTTTTTTACCGCTGAAATATTGAGAATAGACGTTTAAATGCCCTTCAAAAGTAAGTAAATACATCCGAAACATATAAAATGCAGTTAATCCTGCTGTGAAATAAGCTATTATCGCGAAAATAGGTGAATATAACCAACTATCGCTAAGGATTTCATCCTTTGACCAAAAGCAAGCAAGAGGTGGAATACCACAAAGAGAAAGTGTACCTATAAAAAAAGCTGTTTTTGTAATTGGCATATATTTTGTTAAACCGCCCATAAGAGCCATATTCTGACTTTGATTTGGAGAATATCCAACAATACTTTCCATAGAATGAATAATGGACCCGGAGCCTAAAAATAATAATGCTTTCGAATAGGCATGGGTGATCAAATGAAATAAAGCAGCTCGATATGATCCCATACCTAAAGCTAACATAATATAACCCAACTGTGACATTGTAGAATAAGCTAAACTTCTCTTAATGTCTCTTTGGGCAAGAGCCAAAGTGGCTCCTAACAGTACTGTTATTATACCTATCAAAGAAATTAGATTCATTATGTAAGGTATAACTGTGAAAAGAGGGTAAAGTCGAGCTACAAGAAAAATTCCCGCGGCTACCATAGTAGCAGCGTGTATAAGAGCTGAAATAGGGGTAGGCCCCTCCATGGCATCAGGTAACCATACATGAAGGGGGAATTGTGCAGATTTAGCAACTGCACCAAGGAATAATAGGGCGGCACACAGAGTAAGAAATAACGAATTTAAACCATTATTCTGAATCAAGTTAGTGACTATTTTAAACGAATCTCGAAATTCGAAACTACCCGTTATCCAATAAAGACCTAAGATTCCTAATAATAAACCAAAATCCCCTACACGATTAGTTACAAACGCTTTTTGACAAGCATTAGCTGCAATTGGTCGTGTGAACCAAAAACCTATTAATAGATACGAGCACATTCCAACTAACTCCCAAAAAATATAAATTTGTATTAAATTTGAACTAGTAACTAATCCCAACATGGAAGTATTGGAAAAACTCATATAAGCAAAAAATCTCAAATATCCTTCATCATGAGACATATAATTATCACTATAAATAAGAACCATAATTCCAACAGTAGTGATTAAGATTAACATAATAGAAGTAAGTGGATCGATCAAGTCGCCAAACTCTAAAGAAAAATCATTATTTATGGTCCAAGACCATAAATATTGATAGATGGAGCTACCATTCATTTGTTGAATAGACAGATTGATTGAAAAAAGCATAACTATACTTAGTAATAAAACACTAGGAAAAGCCCAAAGACGGCGGAGGTTTTTTGTTGTCGTTGGAACAAGGAGAAGCCCCACCCCTATTGCTATAGGAACTGGAAGTGGAACGAAAGGTATGATCCATGCATATTGATATGTATGTTCCATAAGAAAATAAAACTTTTTTTTTTGTTTCCAATTCACCAGCTCTTATATCTTTCGGAAGGAGCAATAAAATAAAAAAGAACTAAAATAGAATTTTGAATTTTTAAATCTTTCTTATTCTTTCCCCCCCCCAAAAAAAACTCAGAAGTTACAATCGGTCAAAAGAGCAAGTCATTTTTGAAAAGGTACCACTTAGTGATTACCGAGGATATTTATGAAGATACAGAATCAGAATATGCAATTTCAATTTCTTTATTATTATAAGAATCCATATTCATTGATCAAGGAAAAACAATTAAGTAATTTAATTATAGTAAAAAAGTACTTTATTCTGGTATATAAGATCCCTTTATTGAGCATAGGATCTAGCAAAAGCTTGACCCCAAAAAAGACCTTGCGATTTTAGTTAGTATATTCGGAAGACTTTACTAATACTTCTCGAGTTACTTCCATTCCATCAAAACAACGGATACTTCTAGGAAACTTTACGATATCCGGCCCTTTGATACCCACGACTTTGAAAAAAGGACTTATTGAAATGACTTTAGTGTTTATTCTTTAGTGTTTATTATATTAACAGATTAAATATTAGTCTCATTCCTATTTTGAAATTTTCATTTAATTAAGGGGTACTGCACTCTATTGATGAATAGATAGAAAAAAGGTTACAGTATTTTTCTCTTAAATTAAGGTAAGCGTTTTCCAATTTTTCCCTTTTTTATAAAAAAAAGAATACGATGAGCCGTAGCCCCCTTTTTTATGACAGCGGTGATACAGATATAAATTCAAACGAAGATTAGTATAGAAAAAATCTTCTTATTGGGATATTGTATGTAAGAAAAATGGGAAGCAAAGTATTCCAAAAATAATGAAAAAAGAGGATATCCAACTTTTCTCCAGAAATACTCTATGGGACTCACACGTCTCCATATTGTATATTATCAAGAAAGTATGATCTAGGGATAAATATATATAGCTAAAGAAAAAAATGACGCATTTTGAACAATACATGTCTTTCACATCCAACTATAACAATGAGTAACCTCTTTATTTTTAAATGGCCGTTCCAAAGAAACGTACTTCTATAACAAAAAAGCGTATTCGTAAAAACATTTGGAAAAGAAAAGGATATTTAGCTGCGCTAAAAGCTTTTTCCTTAGCAAAATCTCTTTCGACTGGGAATTCAAAAAGTTTTTTTGTGCAACAAACAAATAAAAAAGTCTTGGAATAATCTAAATCCATATGCCTCGATGAATTTGCTAATTAAATTGATAAGATGAACGATTCATTCCCATTAACTCATATATATATTTTTTTTACTGATCAATATGAGGCAGCACTATCGATTGTAGTATTTAGAATCGGAAGCCTTTACATTTCCTGAATACAAAAAAAAGGTACTATGTTTTTTTGTTTGAACAAAAAAACATAGTACTTAAGCACAAGATAGAAGGTTTCGCTTTTATTTTTAGGGTTTTCTTATTAATGACTATGCATACAATGGATTCTTTCATTTTGTTCGGACCCATGAATCAAAAAAGAATGAATAAAGAAAGGGGCTTTTTTACTTCTATACCTAAATTGGGGGCAAAACTCTCTAGTCTAGTTCCAACTAATCCGTTTTGGTAGAACTGAAACTCTCGATAAAGTCTATCGTTAAAATGAAAACCCTCCTATAAGAGATTTTTGAACGTTCAAATAGAAATTTGAGTGAGCCTTTATTTGTTATTTTCTTTTTTCCTAAAAAATATTACATTGAATTGACTCCTTACAATCTCGACGTTTGAGTGCAGATGGGCTATTATGCTTTCGAGCAAGCCGCTATGGTGGAATCGGTAGACACGCTGCTCTTAGGAAGCAGTGCTAGAGCATCTCGGTTCGAGTCCGAGTGGCGGCATCTTCTAAAAGAGATACAATAAATCCTATAATGAAAATGAAATGAATTACTCATTTACGTTCTAGTGTTAAAGGACTCCCTTTTTATTTTAGGATTTTTTATGATATTTTCGACTTTAGAACATATATTAACTCACATCTCTTTTTCAATCGTTTCAATTGTAATTACGATTTATTTGATGACCTTATTAGTCCACGAAACCATAGGACTACATGATTCATCAGAAAAGGGCATGATAGCTACATTTTTCTGTATAACAGGATTATTAGTTACTCGTTGGATTTATTCGGAACATTTCCCCTTAAGTGATTTATATGAATCATTAATATTCCTTTCATGGGGTTTTTCCATTATTCATATGGTTCCTAAAATATGGAATCATAAAAATGATTTAAGCGCAATAACCGCACCAAGTACTATTTTTACCCAAGGATTTGCTACTTCAGGTCTTTTGACTGAAATGCATCAATCCACAATATTAGTACCCGCCCTTCAATCTCAGTGGTTAATGATGCACGTAAGTATGATGATATTGAGCTATGCAGCTCTTTTATGTGGATCATTATTATCAGTATCTCTTCTAGTCATTACATTTCGAAAAAGCCTAGGAGTCTTTGGTAAAAACAATCATTCATTAATTGGGCTGTTTTCCTTTGATTTTGATGAGATTCAATATGTAAATGAAAGAAGCAATGCTTTACTAAACAATTCTTTACTTTTATTTACAAATTATCACAGGTATCAATTGATTCAGCAATTGGATCGTTGGAGTTATCGTGTCATTAGTCTAGGATTTATCTTTTTAACGATTGGTATTCTTTCAGGAGCAGTGTGGGCTAATGAGGCATGGGGGTCATATTGGAATTGGGACCCCAAGGAAACTTGGGCATTTATTACTTGGACTATATTTGCTATTTATTTACATATTAGAACCAACCAAAATTTTCAAGGCACAAATTCCGCAATTGTAGCTTCTATGGGATTTCTTATAATTTGGGTATGCTATTTTGGGGTCAATCTATTAGGAATAGGCCTCCATAGTTATGGTTCATTCACATTAGCATCTTAATTGAAGACGTGACCTAATACATAGAAATAGCATATGTAATGAAAGTTTGTGTGAGTTTTAGAGAACCGTTTCCATCAAATAGTAATGGAAACGGTTCTCTAAAACTCCAAACGTATTTGATTACAATTCACTTCTTTTTTTACTTAAGATTAAGATAAGGAAAAATAAGACTTATTTTTCTTTTATTGTCCACCGAATTTTTTCTCACAGCTTTTTCTTTTATGTCTTATTTATGCAATGCAAACTATCGAGAGAAGTAATTAGATAAAATAGCTTCTACTTTGTCAACTGACAGTGAAAGAACAAAATCTGGATAAATACCAATGCCTATTACTGGCAGAAAGATACAGATTGAAACAAAAAGTTCTCGTGGTCCAGAATCAAAAAAATAAGAATTTTTTACTTTAAATTGCTTGTATCCATAAAACATCTGTCGTGACATAGATAATGAATAAATAGGAGTTAATATCATTCCAATTGCCATTATAAAAGTAATTAGTATTTTTGGCATTAAAAGATATTTGGGGCTGGTAATTATGCCAAAAAATACTACCAATTCGGCAACAAAACCACTCATTCCCGGCAATGCAAGAGAAGCCATCGAGAAACTACTGAACATTGTAAATATTTTTGGCATTGGGATAGCTATTCCTCCCATTTCGTCGAGATAAACGAGACGTATTCGATCATAACTCGTTCCTGCCAAGAAAAAAAGCGCCGCACCAATAAATCCATGAGAAATTATTTGCAAAATGGCCCCGTTGAGTCCCATATCGGTTACGGAGGCTATTCCTATAATTGTAAAACCCATATGAGATACGGAAGAGTAGGCTATTCTCTTTTTTAAATTGCGTTGCCCAGGAGAAGTTAAAGCTGCATAGATTATTTGCACTGTGCCTACAATAATCAACCAGGGAGAAAAAATGGAATGAGCATGGGGTAATAATTCCATATTGATCCGAACCAACCCATATGCTCCCATTTTTAATAAGATTCCGGCTAGAAGCATACATGTACTGTAATGTGCTTCTCCGTGGGTATCTGGTAACCATGTATGTAGAGGTATAATCGGTGATTTGACAGCATAAGCAATAAGAAAACCAAAATAGAATATTATTTCTAATCCCACAGGATATGATTGATTCGCTAATGTTTCAAAATTTAATGTTGGTTCGTTAGAAGCATATAAACCCATGCCAAGCACTCCCAGTAAGAGAAAAATAGAACCCCCTGCAGTGTACAAAATAAACTTTGTAGCTGAGTACAAACGCTTCTTCCCTCCCCACATGGATAAAAGTAGGTAAACAGGAATTAATTCTAACTCCCACATGATAAAAAAAAGTAAAAGATCTCGAGAAGAAAAAGGTCCTATTTGACCGCTGTACATTGCTAACATCAAGAAATGGAACAATCGTGAATCCCGAGTAACGGGCCGGGCCGCTAAAGTGGCTAAAGTTGTGATGAATCCCGTCAATAAAATAGGTCCTATGGAAATTCCATCGATTCCGAGTCTCCAATGAAAATCAAAAAAATTAATCCATTTAAAATCCTGTTCTAATTGAATTAATGGATCGTCCAATTGGAAATGATAACAGAAAACATAGGTTGTTAGAAGCAGTTCTACTAGGCATATAGATATTGTATACCATCGGATGACCTTATTTCCTCTATGAGGGAAAAATAAAATGGAAAAACCCGCGAATATCGGCAAAACAACAATTATTGTTAACCAAGGAAAAAAATTCGTAGTAAAGACAAGATAAGATACACTTTGACCAGAAAACCCCGTACTCGAGAAAATAGCCTATTTCGAGCACGGGGTTTTGTCGGTAAAGATAAAAAAATGGATTCAAGTTAAGCTTTCTGGAACGTATCAATAAGCTAGACCCATGCTGCGAGTTGTCTCATGCCATAAATAAACTCGAACACTCAAGAAATCTGTTGGACAAGCGGATTCACATCTCTTACAACCTACACAGTCTTCTGTTCTTGGAGCAGAAGCTATTTGCTTAGCTTTACATCCGTCCCAAGGTATCATTTCTAATACATCTGTGGGACAGGCTCGTACACATTGAGTGCACCCTATGCATGTATCATAAATCTTTACTGAATGTGACATTGGATCTATCCACTTTTTAAACATCATAAATTTTCGATCTAGTAAAAAACTGAATCATATATTGTAGACACCAGACGAATCAATAATTAACCAAAATTGTTTTCTAAGAAATTGACTTATATATTTGGTCATGAGAGAGAGCCAAGATACTTTGATTTATTACTCTTTAGCAAACATAGGCATATGCCTATGTCGTATATAATATTAATTATAATTGAAAAATATTTGATTCGGTATTTGTATGATTAACACATTAATCTAATTACCATTATTTATTCAACAAATTAGATTGATTGATACGAATTGATTTTTTGTTACGATAAATTGACGAAACAATGGCTGGCCCAATAGCTGCTTCAGCGGCTGCAATAGCTATAACAAAAATGGAAAAAATGTCTCCTTTTAATTGGCGACTATCAAATAAATCAGAAAATGTTACGAAATTCATATTAACTGCATTCAGTATAAGCTCAAGACACATAAGTGCTCTAACCATATTTCGACTTGTGATCAATCCATAAATACCAATAGAAAATAAATAGGCACTCAAAACAAGTTCATGTTCAAGCAGCATTAACCAAACCCTCCTCAATCTGAATTTCTTTAATTTCAATATGAACAACAATTCAACCTTAACTAATTTGGTTGACTCGACTCTAACAAGTACAGAACTTAAGGAAGATATTGGTAATAGATTGAACTAAAAGAAAAAATTTACATTTTATACCTGAAAAATCTGACCGTGTAATTGAAGGAAAATGGGTAGGCTAAGACAGAACCAAAGAATTCTTTTTCTTGGTATTTATTACTGACGAGCCATAGTAATTGCACCTATCAAAGAAACTAAAAGAATTATAGAAATAAGCTCAAAAGGAAGAAAAAAATCGGTTGATAAATGAATCCCAATTTGTTGACCTTTATTTATTAAATCTTGCTCCAAAATCTGGTTTGATCTTGTAGTCCAAATAACCCCGTACCATGACGTATCTGGGATAGTAGTAATTAGTGAAACAAAAATACTTGTACAAACCAGTGAAGTTACCCCATCCCCAACAGTCCAAAGACTGAAATCATTGTAATATTCTGAGTCGTTCATGAACATCACAGCGAATATGATTAAGACATTTATGGCTCCTACATAAATAAGGAGTTGTGCAGCAGCTACAAAATGGGAATTCGATGGAATATGAAATAAGGATATACAAACAAGAACCAATCCCAATGAAAAGGCAGAAAAAATTGGATTAGTAAGTAATACTACTCCTAGACCTCCTACTATAAGACCCAATCCCAAAAAAACTAAAAGAAAATCATGTATTGGTCCAGTTAAATCCATTATATGTAAAATAAGAGATAAATAAGTCGAAATGTTTCATAATCTTATTGACTAGACCAGAAAAAGAAAGTTACCCTGTTTTTATGATAAGTTACTTATTTTATTTAATCCTATACGGGTGTGGGTTGATGTAGATAGATTAATTCATTCCATTTATCTATCCGATTGCTTTATATATTCATATATTTCGAAATTATCGCGGATCTATTTAATTCTTTTTTATCCAAAGTAAGCCGTGATTCTCGCGAATCGCCAATCAATAAGCGTGCTTTTTTTAGTTATTAACTGAGCAAAATAAAAGAAGCTCCGCTCCTTTAGATTAAAACGGAATATTAGTAATCGGTAATAGTTCTTGAATCAAGGAGTTTACCTGTGGCTTTTTTTATTTGAGTAGAATTCATAATGGTTCGAATCGTGTAATCCCCAATTACTGTCATTGGTAACCGACCCAAAGCAATTTGATTATAATTCAATTCGTGACGATCATAAGTAGAAAGTTCATATTCTTCAGTCATGGATAAACAGTTTGTTGGACAATACTCGACGCAGTTCCCACAAAAAATACAGATTCCAAAATCAATACTATAGTTAAGTAATCGTTTTTTTCGAATATCCGTTTCCAATTTCCAATCAACAACAGGCAGATCTATAGGGCATACACGAACACATACTTCACAAGCAATGCATTTATCAAATTCAAAGTGGATTCGACCGCGGAAACGCTCTGATGTGATCAATTTTTCATAAGGATATTGAATAGTTACAGGTAAACGATTCGTGTGAGATAAGGTAATCATGAAACTTTGACCAATATACCTTGCTGCTCTTACTGTTTGTTGACCATAATTAATGAACCCAGTTACCATAGGGAGCATATCGTGAATATCTATGAATAATTTTCAGTTTCTTTCTCTTGTTTGAGAGAAGTTCTAAATCGAGAATAGAATATCGTATGCCCTTAGAGTGAAAAGAGTTGGAAAGAAGTCGTCAATAATAGATTACCTAGAGAAATAGGTAAAAGAAACTTCCACCCAAGATTTAATAGTTGGTCCATTCTCATCCTAGGTAAAGTCCATCTTGTTGTAATAGAAATGAACAGGAACAAATAAGCTTTAGCTAATGTAATAAAAATACCAATTGTCATTCCAAAGACTCCACCCACTTCATTAATTTCGAAATGAGGAAGAAATATGTACGGAAGAGAAAGATTCCAACCCCCTAAATAAAGAACTGTTACAAATAATGAAGAAACTAGTAGATTTAGATAGGAAGCAACATAAAATAAACCAAATTTGATACCTGAATATTCGGTTTGATAACCTGCTACTAATTCTTCTTCGGCTTCTGGTAAATCAAAGGGTAATCTCTCACATTCTGCTAGGGAAGAAATTACAAAAACTGCAAAACCTATAGGTTGACGCCACAGATTCCACCCCCAAAAACCATATTTTGACTGCGCCTCAACTATATCAACTGTACTTGAACTGTTAGATAATTATAGTAGGTGATAACATCACTGCTTCCATCGCTATTGCAGAACCGTACATGATACTTCAGCCTCATACGGCTCCTCGATGGCCTTAACTAAATCTAAGGACTGTTTCGATATTATCTCGATATGTGTTAGTAGTATAGATAGAGTCAAGATGTATCGAGGAGTCACAAATTAAACCAATGCAATTCCGTCTGCTATAATAGAAAAAGGGTGCTTCCGAATTGATCTTATCCTTTAAAATTTTAGTTTGTCTTTATTCAGTAATAACTTAATCCTTGAATAAAATACTCGTTGTCTAAGTAGGTATTTCAACCCTTTAATTTCGTTTCTATTCTTCTTTCTAAGAAAAGAAAAGTAAAAGTGGGCTCAAAAAATAAAGGATTACTTCGTTCCTGATAATTATTTATTTAACCTGTGGATAGGACCATACTCGGGATCGGGATCGTGGGGAAGTACTACTTGATCGTTTCTACCAACTTAAAGCCCCATTATGATTCCTTTTATGCAGAAATACCCTTCTTTTTTGGTAATTTACATTATCTCCGTTACTAATCCTTTGTGTATCTTGGTGTTCCTAACCGTCCACTCATTTTTGCTTGATCCCCGGTATGGTAATACATACAATAAAATAGTTAAAACAAAACTCCAGCCAGGTGATCTTTTCTACCCGCTTCAAACCGTGATGACTAATCAATCAACCTTGGGGTAATTTATCTTTTTTCTGCTTAACTCTTGTACATAGGGAATGAGTCTCAACCTTTTTACTGCTAATTTAGAAGCTGTTTTGTTTCACTCATATAATTATCTGGTTTAGGTCATCACCCCGAATGATGAATAAAAAAACGAGGATCTCTATTCACTTCATTCAACTTCTTTTTCTTTCCTAGAAAAAAATTAGGTAAAAGTGACTGCCCCGACGAATCGCACGTAGAGATATTGATAACACACATGGAGTTAATGGTATTTCATAACTAATAGATTGAGCAGCAGCTCGTAGACCACCTAAAAAAGAATATTTATTATTTGACCCATATCCTGACATAAGAAGTCCAATAGGAGCAATACTTGCAATAGAAATCCATAAAAAAACACCTAGACTGAGATCAGCTAAAACAAGACGATATCCAAACGGAATTACTGAATAACTTAGTAAAATGGATATGACTGCTATAGAGGGCCCGAGACTGAATAAAAAAATATCGCCTCTAGATGGGAGAAGATCCTCTTTAAAAAGCAATTTTGTCCCGTCTGCTAGAGCTTGAAGAATTCCCAAAGGACCTGCGTATTCAGGTCCAATACGTTGTTGTACCCCCGCAGATATTTTTCTTTCTAACCACACAATCACTAGTATTCCTATCGTGATTCCCAATACAGGAGTAAAAATAGGGACAAGCAACCATATAAGACCATAGACCCCTTTTAAGGATTCCAATCTGGAAAAAGAATTGATAGCCTGTAATTCTGTCATATCAATTATCATATTAACGATCAACTTCTCCCATAATGATATCTATACTACCTAGTATCGTCATAATATCAGCCAATTTCATTCTTTTAACTAACTGAGGAAGAATTTGCAAATTGATAAAACCCGGAGGACGAATTTTCCATCTCCAAGGAAAAGCACTATGATCCCCTATCAGAAAAACCCCCAATTCCCCCTTTGGAGCTTCTACTCTCACATAAAGTTCTTGTTTCGACAATTCAAAACTAGGAGAAGTTTTTTTACTAATAAATCGATAGTCAAAATCATTCCAGTCGGAATCCCTTGCTTTATCAAAGCGTCGGGCTTCTAAATTTTCATAAGGCCCTCCCGGAATTCCTTCCAAAGCTTGTTGAATAATTTTGATGGATTCTGTCATTTCACCGATTCGGACTAAGTAACGAGCTAATGAATCCCCTTCTTTTTGCCATTGTACGTCCCAGTCAAACTCGTCGTAACACTCATAATGATCAACTTTACGAAGATCCCATTGTATTCCGGAAGCTCGTAACATTGGTCCTGATAAACCCCAATTTATTGCCTCCTCTCCACCAACAACGCCGACCCCCTCAACTCGTTCTAAAAAAATGGGATTTCGCGTAATAAGCTTTTGATATTCAGCAACCCCGGTTAAAAAATAATCGCAGAAATCTAAACATTTATCTATCCAGCCATGAGGTAGATCAGCAGCTACTCCTCCAATACGAAAATAATTATGCATCATTCGCATACCTGTGGCAGCTTCGAATAGATCATAGATCAATTCTCTCTCTCTGAAAATATAGAAGAAAGGAGTCTGCGCACCTATATCCGCCATAAAAGGGCCAAGCCATAACAAATGAGAAGCTATACGACTCAGTTCCAACATAATTACTCTGATATAACGGGCTCTTTTAGGAACTTGAATATTTCCCAACTGTTCTGGTCCATTTACCGTTATTGCCTCGGTAAACATAGTAGCTAAATAATCCCAACGCGTTACATAAGGCAGATATTGTATAATTGTTCGGTTTTCCGCTATTTTTTCCATCCCTCTGTGTAAATAACCCAATATAGGTTCACAGTCAATAACGTCTTCACCATCTAGAGTAATGATGAGTCGAAGAACGCCATGCATCGATGGGTGGTGAGGACCCATATTGACTATCATGAGGTCTTTTCTTGTAGCTGATACAGTCATATTTTTTCCCCGAGTCATTATTCCATGAATTGCTGAAAACGAAACAAAGTTCATCAAAATTCAAGATCTAATAAATCAAATAATTCAAACTAAATCTTCAAATTAAATTAACTAGTCTTTGGCTCCCGAATATCCAACCGACCAATTAATTCTTTATAACGTATTCTATTTTTTTTTGACAAATAAGCCAGCAACCGCGACCGTTTTCCCAGAGTTTTCCATAGACCTCTCTAAGATAAAAAGTCTTTTTTCGCAATTCTAAATGGGAAGTGAGTCTCCGTATTTTATTGGTGAAACTTAATACTTGAAATTCAACGGACCCCCTTTTTCTTTCTTTTATACAGAAATTTAGTTTATCGATCAGTAAAAATAATACCAGTTTTTTAATCTGGTTCTGGTATACACAAAAAATTTATTTTTTCATATACTACCCCTTCCTTTCAAACCTTTCAAATTTACCGAAAAATCCAGTTTGCAATTTCATTAGGATATGGATACAAAAGGATAATCGAGTTCTTCAACTCCCCCCAAAAAAGAAAAGGAAAAATTGAACTGAAGAAGATTCTTAGGTCATTAAATAAATATCCTATACGGGAAACCAGAATAAAAATTAATATAATACAAACGGTTTGCCTTCATATATCATGCCATATCTGACATGTTATCGATAGGAAGGAGATTTACCATTCCATCAATTAATGGTAAATCGTGGATACATATATATCCTTGACATACTGAAACGACTTCCATTACTGGTATCAAACCAATAGCGATTCATACAAGCTAAATCCTCTAATCGATAATTTGGCCAAAGAAAAAATTTCATTTTAAGACCTTTATTTCTATCTAAATTCTTTGGATCTTTATCAAGATGCTTGCTCTCATCCAAAAAAGTGCCGCAGTTCTTTATGTTGTTCTTTTTGTAAAATGGTTTATTTCTATCCAGAACGTTTATTTTTTCCGAGTTTAAACAAATTTGAATTCTCAATTCTCTACGACATCTAGGAGCTAAAATATTTTCAGGAACAATAAAAGCATAATTTTTTTCATTTCTCTTCTCAAGCAACCTTTCATGTCTATGTCTTTTAATGGATTCATCAAAAGAATTATTATAACCGTTTTTTTTGTTTTTTCTATTAGTTTGGTGATTACTCTTATGGACCAGTGAAATAGCTATGGTTTGGTACATAATAAATAGTCCATCCCCTTGTATAGACAGGCGAACAGGTTCAATAATCAATACTCCTTTGTTTATCAATTCTGTAAGATTTAGATCTTTTTGAATCAGCAATATATCCAGACGCATTTCTCCTCTTTGAATAGAGGATATAGCTATTTGCTTTGGATTGTTCAGTCTAAGCAGGAGACAATATATCTGGATACTATTGATTATTCTTTGATCCAAAGAACCGTGCCATCTTAGTTGAAAAAGAAAATATCTTTTCAGGAAGAAATCTAGTTCCGCTTCTGTGGTGCTTTTCCATTTATTTTGATTTCGACTCTTTTTAATGTATGAATCACCGTAATCCTCTTTCACCTCTTTTTCTTGGTTTGATAGATCTGATCCAAGATTTTCTTGGGCTGATTCTTCTTTTTCTTCTTGATTTTGATTTTCTAATTCAAGATCAAGATCTTTTTTCTTTTCACTAGTGGTTTGATTTCCATTAAAATGGAAAAGAAGTGATTTTGTTGGTATAATCCACGGTTTAATCCTATATGCATCATATAGCCCCAACAATTCTGGGAAGAACCAAAGTTGGAGATTTGATATAGGGCGGTTTAGTATTTCTTCATTCATTCCCATCCAATCAAAAAAAAAGTTTTTTCCACTTGATGGTTTGATTTGTTTATCAATCGCAAGATACGAAAGATCTTTTGTATCAATTTGATTACTGATTGAATAATAGCTAGTTCCTGTCTTAGTATTTTTATTCATGCGGGTCTCAGTATCCATATTGGCCCAGGCTTCAATATCGATCTTCTTTCTAAGACAAAAAGAAACGATTCTCCAATCAAAATATTTTCTATCCATATTTTTATCCGTATCAACAATACAATCTTCTCGGAGAGAATGACTCATATATATGCCTGCCGGCATATAAAAAATTGGGGGTTTATTTGTATTGTATTTATGGGGAATTTTTAGCCTTCCCTTTACTTGGAATGGTGATAGAGAAATATATGAATCTTTACCTTCTCTATAATTGATATATTTTTGTGATAAAAGATCATATTCATACTGTTTTTTATAAATTTTATTTTTACTCGATAATGAATCCATTATATAAGCATTTTGCTTCTCATAATGAGAAAAAAATTTTTTTTCATATGAATCCAATTTTGTTGATGCCTTGTTTGAAATTGTATGACTTTGATTGACTCCATTTCGTCGTTTTTGTAGAACTAATTGAGACGATGGAATCTTAGAGAAATTATATTGATAGTTATAATGACCGTTTAACCAATTTTTCCACCCATTCATTTCAAAACTGCTAAGATTTTTATGTCTTGATTCAGAATAAAGTATTCCTTGTGTTTCAAAAAAATCCTTTATTCTATCCTTAAGAAAAAAAGACGTTCCATGATATTGAAGTACAGATCTCATGTGATATTTGTTAATCACTTGGGTTTGTGATAATTTGTAAAATACATATGCCTGTGACAAGTCAAATGGGTCACAAAAATGATGTAATTTTTCATTACTAATATTAGAAAGTGAGCTCTTTTTAGTCGAAATGAAATGCATTCTTTTTTTTTCTTCGACTCCTTCTTTCTTTATTTCATTATTGTAACTTTTTTTATCAATCCCCCCTTTTTTTCTTTTTAAGTCTAGGGAAAATTGGATATTGATCCTGGGAATATTAATGAGAAATAGAAGGGTGTCCATATATATTTTTTCAATAAAAAAATGGAAAAAAGAGTGTCGTTTACGTATTAATCTAGCACTTCTTCTTTGGAATATCTGCCAAATATTTTTTGGCTCTTCTAATCTTTTATCGTTACAACTTATATCGGTAGGATTAATATTTCTATCTGGAATTAGAAATGTTTTTTTCTTGTCAGTTATTATTTTTTCAATTTGATTCTTGATTCTACTTGTCCTATCAGCCAGATCCTCCGTTTTTTTTTCTGTTAGTGAATAATTTGTCCAATTAATTCTACTGGACGATTCATGAACTATCTTATTTTCTTTGAGAGAAAAATCTTTAGTTTCACTCGATTCATATACTTTTCTCAATCCAACTAATAGAATTGGATTTACTTTGCCAAGCTCTTTTATTCTTTTTTTTAGAAAAAAATCCTTTTTATGAGTATGAGTCCAGCTTTCTTTTTCTTTTGAGTCCTTTAGAAATCCTTTTGTTTTTTCTTTTAAAACTCTTAGACCTAGAAAACTTTGTGTTTTTTTTTTCCTTATTTGATTTTCTAGTTCTTTAAAAAAGGGTTTTAAAAAAGAAGGTCGTCTTCGAGGAGAACCAAAAGGAAATTCAGTTTCCATCCCCCAGACTGTCAAAAAGCAAGAATTCTCTTTTGTTCCTCTTGGATTCCTATGATAGGATCGTTGCTTAGAGCTGTTCCAAGGTTTCGGATAGAAAGGATATAGGATCTTTATCTGAATACCCTCTGTTAACCAATTTTTTGGAAATTCCATTTCAGATAATTGAACACCATTATAGGTGCATTTAACATGCATTTCTCTATTCCACTCCCTCCAATCCTCATTCCACTCCGGGGGTTGAAATAATAAGATACGGCTGAAGTTTTTAGCTATTATCAATGAGGGCAATCCAATATATTTTCTAAAAGTTGAGTGGGCTATTAACAAGCAACCCCTTATTGCTTGACCAAATAGAACAGTATCCCAGCTTTCCGCTACTGCTAGCCGGTCATTTTCTTCCCCTTTTTTCTTTCTTTTTTGATCTTTTTCCTTTGCCTCTTCCCCAAAATCAGAATTTTTTAATTCCGTACTTTTTATCATCCAATTCCTAAAAAGAAGATTCATAATTCTGGAGGTATCAGCAGAAAAAAGAACCTTCTTGTAGATTCTGTCCAAAAAAAGAGGGGAATGGATATTTGTTTGAAACGGCTCCCAAATAACTGTTTTACGCCTTTGAGCGCGCATAGATCCTTTGATTATATCTCGACGAAAATCCGATTCTTGCGAATAACGTAGGACAAATACTTCTTCTACTTCATCATTAGTATTCGTTGTACTATTTGTACGTTCGGTATCCGTAAAAATGACTACATGATTGGCCTTTCTTGACCTAATTTCATGATCCTCGGCCGTTTCTTCTTCAATTTCTCCGTCTTGTTGCTCCAAACTGGTAATCAATTTGTATGACCATTGAGGAACCTCTTTACATATTTCTTTTATTCCAATGGTTTCTTTTATAATTTTTTGATGATTTCTATCAGGTGTAACCGCATCAAATAAATATTTTATTCCATTTTCTGAATTCAGGTTTCCTTCTTTTGGAAGTAATGATTTTTCCTCCAATTTTTCTTTTTTTTCGTCAAATCCTTGGTAGTTTGTGGGAAGTATATTATGAAGTTTATTTATCCAAATCCAATCTTCTACCGAGAAAGACTCATTCATATTCAAACTTGGGTGTAAATACCTTTTTTTGCTTTTTCC